TTCTGATCTTCTGTTTTCCTGGGTCTTTCACTGACTTATTCTTTCCATTACATTTTCGAAAAGAGAAAATATATTCCATAGTAAATAAAATGTAGGACCAAACTTGTGAAAAAAAGTGGTCCTAATCTATAGAATATGTCTTCCATTTCGAACTTATCGCAGTACAATACCAAATTTATAGATATAATAAAAGTTGTCAGGATTAGTGCGCGACTCCAGACGGCTATATCCAAAAGGAATCCCAATATTTCCTTTTGGTTGATTTTGATCCAGCAGGCGATAGCCTGCAGTATTTTACCAATTTTTGGCATTCTTTGGTACCTCCACGGGTTTTTAGAATAAAATTTTTTAGTTCTATGGGGTTAGAACTAAAAAAATAGATTCTTATTATTATATATAATTCAAAAGATCATTAACGATACGATGATACTGTATAAGGAAAATCTCGAATTTGGATCCAAAATTAACGTGACCTTATCCATGTGCTTATGCTCTTAAGCATTCTTTTTCTGATCTTCTGTTTTCCTGGGTCTTTCACTGACTTATTCTTTCCATTACATTTTCGAAAAGAGAAAATATATTCCATAGTAAATAAAATGTAGGACCAAACTTGTGAAAAAAAGTGGTCCTAATCTATAGAATATATCTTCCATTTCGAACTTATCGCAGTACAATACCAAATTTATAGATATAACAAAAGTTGTTCCGATTAGTGCGCGACTCCAGACGGCTATATCCCAAAGGAATCCCAATATTTCCTTTTGGTTGATTTTGATCCAGCAGGCGATAGCCTGCAGTATTTTGCCAATTTTTGGCATTCTTTGGTACCTCCACGGGTTTTTAGGATAAAATTTTTTAGTTCTAGCCCCATAGAACTAAAAAAATAGATTCTTATTATTATATATAATTCAAAAGATCATTAACGATACGATGATACTGTATAAGGAAAATCTCGAATTTGGATCCAAAATTAACGTGACCTTATCCATGTGCTTATGCTCTTAAGCATTCTTTTTCTGATCTTCTGTTTTCCTGGGTCTTTCACTGACTTATTCTTTCCATTACATTTTCGAAAAGAGAAAATATATTCCATAGTAAATAAAATGTAGGACCAAACTTGTGAAAAAAAGTGGTCCTAATCTATAGAATATGTCTTCCATTTCGAACTTATCGCAGTACAATACCAAATTTATAGATATAATAAAAGTTGTCAGGATTAGTGCGCGACTCCAGACGGCTATATCCAAAAGGAATCCCAATATTTCCTTTTGGTTGATTTTGATCCAGCAGGCGATAGCCTGCAGTATTTTACCAATTTTTGGCATTCTTTGGTACCTCCACGGGTTTTTAGAATAAAATTTTTTAGTTCTATGGGGTTAGAACTAAAAAAATAGATTCTTATTATTATATATAATTCAAAAGATCATTAACGATACGATGATACTGTATAAGGAAAATCTCGAATTTGGATCCAAAATTAACGTGACCTTATCCATGTGCTTATGCTCTTAAGCATTCTTTTTCTGATCTTCTGTTTTCCTGGGTCTTTCACTGACTTATTCTTTCCATTACATTTTCGAAAAGAGAAAATATATTCCATAGTAAATAAAATGTAGGACCAAACTTGTGAAAAAAAGTGGTCCTAATCTATAGAATATATCTTCCATTTCGAACTTATCGCAGTACAATACCAAATTTATAGATATAACAAAAGTTGTTCCGATTAGTGCGCGACTCCAGACGGCTATATCCCAAAGGAATCCCAATATTTCCTTTTGGTTGATTTTGATCCAGCAGGCGATAGCCTGCAGTATTTTGCCAATTTTTGGCATTCTTTGGTACCTCCACGGGTTTTTAGGATAAAATTTTTTAGTTCTAGCCCCATAGAACTAAAAAAATAGATTCTTATTATTATATATAATTCAAAAGATCATTAACGATACGATGATACTGTATAAGGAAAATCTCGAATTTGGATCCAAAATTAACGTGACCTTATCCATGTGCTTATGCTCTTAAGCATTCTTTTTCTGATCTTCTGTTTTCCTGGGTCTTTCACTGACTTATTCTTTCCATTACATTTTCGAAAAGAGAAAATATATTCCATAGTAAATAAAATGTAGGACCAAACTTGTGAAAAAAAGTGGTCCTAATCTATAGAATATGTCTTCCATTTCGAACTTATCGCAGTACAATACCAAATTTATAGATATAATAAAAGTTGTCAGGATTAGTGCGCGACTCCAGACGGCTATATCCAAAAGGAATCCCAATATTTCCTTTTGGTTGATTTTGATCCAGCAGGCGATAGCCTGCAGTATTTTACCAATTTTTGGCATTCTTTGGTACCTCCACGGGTTTTTAGAATAAAATTTTTTAGTTCTATGGGGTTAGAACTAAAAAAATAGATTCTTATTATTATATATAATTCAAAAGATCATTAACGATACGATGATACTGTATAAGGAAAATCTCGAATTTGGATCCAAAATTAACGTGACCTTATCCATGTGCTTATGCTCTTAAGCATTCTTTTTCTGATCTTCTGTTTTCCTGGGTCTTTCACTGACTTATTCTTTCCATTACATTTTCGAAAAGAGAAAATATATTCCATAGTAAATAAAATGTAGGACCAAACTTGTGAAAAAAAGTGGTCCTAATCTATAGAATATATCTTCCATTTCGAACTTATCGCAGTACAATACCAAATTTATAGATATAACAAAAGTTGTTCCGATTAGTGCGCGACTCCAGACGGCTATATCCCAAAGGAATCCCAATATTTCCTTTTGGTTGATTTTGATCCAGCAGGCGATAGCCTGCAGTATTTTGCCAATTTTTGGCATTCTTTGGTACCTCCACGGGTTTTTAGGATAAAATTTTTTAGTTCTAGCCCCATAGAACTAAAAAAATAGATTCTTATTATTATATATAATTCAAAAGATCATTAACGATACGATGATACTGTATAAGGAAAATCTCGAATTTGGATCCAAAATTAACGTGACCTTATCCATGTGCTTATGCTCTTAAGCATTCTTTTTCTGATCTTCTGTTTTCCTGGGTCTTTCACTGACTTATTCTTTCCATTACATTTTCGAAAAGAGAAAATATATTCCATAGTAAATAAAATGTAGGACCAAACTTGTGAAAAAAAGTGGTCCTAATCTATAGAATATATCTTCCATTTCGAACTTATCGCAGTACAATACCAAATTTATAGATATAACAAAAGTTGTTCCGATTAGTGCGCGACTCCAGACGGCTATATCCCAAAGGAATCCCAATATTTCCTTTTGGTTGATTTTGATCCAGCAGGCGATAGCCTGCAGTATTTTGCCAATTTTTGGCATTCTTTGGTACCTCCACGGGTTTTTAGGATAAAATTTTTTAGTTCTAGCCCCATAGAACTAAAAAAATAGATTCTTATTATTATATATAATTCAAAAGATCATTAACGATACGATGATACTGTATAAGGAAAATCTCGAATTTGGATCCAAAATTAACGTGACCTTATCCATGTGCTTATGCTCTTAAGCATTCTTTTTCTGATCTTCTGTTTTCCTGGGTCTTTCACTGACTTATTCTTTCCATTACATTTTCGAAAAGAGAAAATATATTCCATAGTAAATAAAATGTAGGACCAAACTTGTGAAAAAAAGTGGTCCTAATCTATAGAATATGTCTTCCATTTCGAACTTATCGCAGTACAATACCAAATTTATAGATATAATAAAAGTTGTCAGGATTAGTGCGCGACTCCAGACGGCTATATCCAAAAGGAATCCCAATATTTCCTTTTGGTTGATTTTGATCCAGCAGGCGATAGCCTGCAGTATTTTACCAATTTTTGGCATTCTTTGGTACCTCCACGGGTTTTTAGGATAAAATTTTTTAGTTCTAGCCCCATAGAACTAAAAAAATAGATTCTTATTATTATATATAATTCAAAAGATCATTAACGATACGATGATACTGTATAAGGAAAATCTCGAATTTGGATCCAAAATTAACGTGACCTTATCCATGTGCTTATGCTCTTAAGCATTCTTTTTCTGATCTTCTGTTTTCCTGGGTCTTTCACTGACTTATTCTTTCCATTACATTTTCGAAAAGAGAAAATATATTCCATAGTAAATAAAATGTAGGACCAAACTTGTGAAAAAAAGTGGTCCTAATCTATAGAATATATCTTCCATTTCGAACTTATCGCAGTACAATACCAAATTTATAGATATAACAAAAGTTGTTCCGATTAGTGCGCGACTCCAGACGGCTATATCCCAAAGGAATCCCAATATTTCCTTTTGGTTGATTTTGATCCAGCAGGCGATAGCCTGCAGTATTTTGCCAATTTTTGGCATTCTTTGGTACCTCCACGGGTTTTTAGGATAAAATTTTTTAGTTCTAGCCCCATAGAACTAAAAAAATAGATTCTTATTATTATATATAATTCAAAAGATCATTAACGATACGATGATACTGTATAAGGAAAATCTCGAATTTGGATCCAAAATTAACGTGACCTTATCCATGTGCTTATGCTCTTAAGCATTCTTTTTCTGATCTTCTGTTTTCCTGGGTCTTTCACTGACTTATTCTTTCCATTACATTTTCGAAAAGAGAAAATATATTCCATAGTAAATAAAATGTAGGACCAAACTTGTGAAAAAAAGTGGTCCTAATCTATAGAATATGTCTTCCATTTCGAACTTATCGCAGTACAATACCAAATTTATAGATATAATAAAAGTTGTCAGGATTAGTGCGCGACTCCAGACGGCTATATCCAAAAGGAATCCCAATATTTCCTTTTGGTTGATTTTGATCCAGCAGGCGATAGCCTGCAGTATTTTACCAATTTTTGGCATTCTTTGGTACCTCCACGGGTTTTTAGAATAAAATTTTTTAGTTCTATGGGGTTAGAACTAAAAAAATAGATTCTTATTATTATATATAATTCAAAAGATCATTAACGATACGATGATACTGTATAAGGAAAATCTCGAATTTGGATCCAAAATTAACGTGACCTTATCCATGTGCTTATGCTCTTAAGCATTCTTTTTCTGATCTTCTGTTTTCCTGGGTCTTTCACTGACTTATTCTTTCCATTACATTTTCGAAAAGAGAAAATATATTCCATAGTAAATAAAATGTAGGACCAAACTTGTGAAAAAAAGTGGTCCTAATCTATAGAATATATCTTCCATTTCGAACTTATCGCAGTACAATACCAAATTTATAGATATAACAAAAGTTGTTCCGATTAGTGCGCGACTCCAGACGGCTATATCCCAAAGGAATCCCAATATTTCCTTTTGGTTGATTTTGATCCAGCAGGCGATAGCCTGCAGTATTTTGCCAATTTTTGGCATTCTTTGGTACCTCCACGGGTTTTTAGGATAAAATTTTTTAGTTCTAGCCCCATAGAACTAAAAAAATAGATTCTTATTATTATATATAATTCAAAAGATCATTAACGATACGATGATACTGTATAAGGAAAATCTCGAATTTGGATCCAAAATTAACGTGACCTTATCCATGTGCTTATGCTCTTAAGCATTCTTTTTCTGATCTTCTGTTTTCCTGGGTCTTTCACTGACTTATTCTTTCCATTACATTTTCGAAAAGAGAAAATATATTCCATAGTAAATAAAATGTAGGACCAAACTTGTGAAAAAAAGTGGTCCTAATCTATAGAATATGTCTTCCATTTCGAACTTATCGCAGTACAATACCAAATTTATAGATATAATAAAAGTTGTCAGGATTAGTGCGCGACTCCAGACGGCTATATCCAAAAGGAATCCCAATATTTCCTTTTGGTTGATTTTGATCCAGCAGGCGATAGCCTGCAGTATTTTACCAATTTTTGGCATTCTTTGGTACCTCCACGGGTTTTTAGAATAAAATTTTTTAGTTCTATGGGGTTAGAACTAAAAAAATAGATTCTTATTATTATATATAATTCAAAAGATCATTAACGATACGATGATACTGTATAAGGAAAATCTCGAATTTGGATCCAAAATTAACGTGACCTTATCCATGTGCTTATGCTCTTAAGCATTCTTTTTCTGATCTTCTGTTTTCCTGGGTCTTTCACTGACTTATTCTTTCCATTACATTTTCGAAAAGAGAAAATATATTCCATAGTAAATAAAATGTAGGACCAAACTTGTGAAAAAAAGTGGTCCTAATCTATAGAATATATCTTCCATTTCGAACTTATCGCAGTACAATACCAAATTTATAGATATAACAAAAGTTGTTCCGATTAGTGCGCGACTCCAGACGGCTATATCCCAAAGGAATCCCAATATTTCCTTTTGGTTGATTTTGATCCAGCAGGCGATAGCCTGCAGTATTTTGCCAATTTTTGGCATTCTTTGGTACCTCCACGGGTTTTTAGGATAAAATTTTTTAGTTCTAGCCCCATAGAACTAAAAAAATAGATTCTTATTATTATATATAATTCAAAAGATCATTAACGATACGATGATACTGTATAAGGAAAATCTCGAATTTGGATCCAAAATTAACGTGACCTTATCCATGTGCTTATGCTCTTAAGCATTCTTTTTCTGATCTTCTGTTTTCCTGGGTCTTTCACTGACTTATTCTTTCCATTACATTTTCGAAAAGAGAAAATATATTCCATAGTAAATAAAATGTAGGACCAAACTTGTGAAAAAAAGTGGTCCTAATCTATAGAATATGTCTTCCATTTCGAACTTATCGCAGTACAATACCAAATTTATAGATATAATAAAAGTTGTCAGGATTAGTGCGCGACTCCAGACGGCTATATCCAAAAGGAATCCCAATATTTCCTTTTGGTTGATTTTGATCCAGCAGGCGATAGCCTGCAGTATTTTACCAATTTTTGGCATTCTTTGGTACCTCCACGGGTTTTTAGAATAAAATTTTTTAGTTCTATGGGGTTAGAACTAAAAAAATAGATTCTTATTATTATATATAATTCAAAAGATCATTAACGATACGATGATACTGTATAAGGAAAATCTCGAATTTGGATCCAAAATTAACGTGACCTTATCCATGTGCTTATGCTCTTAAGCATTCTTTTTCTGATCTTCTGTTTTCCTGGGTCTTTCACTGACTTATTCTTTCCATTACATTTTCGAAAAGAGAAAATATATTCCATAGTAAATAAAATGTAGGACCAAACTTGTGAAAAAAAGTGGTCCTAATCTATAGAATATATCTTCCATTTCGAACTTATCGCAGTACAATACCAAATTTATAGATATAACAAAAGTTGTTCCGATTAGTGCGCGACTCCAGACGGCTATATCCCAAAGGAATCCCAATATTTCCTTTTGGTTGATTTTGATCCAGCAGGCGATAGCCTGCAGTATTTTGCCAATTTTTGGCATTCTTTGGTACCTCCACGGGTTTTTAGGATAAAATTTTTTAGTTCTAGCCCCATAGAACTAAAAAAATAGATTCTTATTATTATATATAATTCAAAAGATCATTAACGATACGATGATACTGTATAAGGAAAATCTCGAATTTGGATCCAAAATTAACGTGACCTTATCCATGTGCTTATGCTCTTAAGCATTCTTTTTCTGATCTTCTGTTTTCCTGGGTCTTTCACTGACTTATTCTTTCCATTACATTTTCGAAAAGAGAAAATATATTCCATAGTAAATAAAATGTAGGACCAAACTTGTGAAAAAAAGTGGTCCTAATCTATAGAATATGTCTTCCATTTCGAACTTATCGCAGTACAATACCAAATTTATAGATATAATAAAAGTTGTCAGGATTAGTGCGCGACTCCAGACGGCTATATCCAAAAGGAATCCCAATATTTCCTTTTGGTTGATTTTGATCCAGCAGGCGATAGCCTGCAGTATTTTACCAATTTTTGGCATTCTTTGGTACCTCCACGGGTTTTTAGAATAAAATTTTTTAGTTCTATGGGGTTAGAACTAAAAAAATAGATTCTTATTATTATATATAATTCAAAAGATCATTAACGATACGATGATACTGTATAAGGAAAATCTCGAATTTGGATCCAAAATTAACGTGACCTTATCCATGTGCTTATGCTCTTAAGCATTCTTTTTCTGATCTTCTGTTTTCCTGGGTCTTTCACTGACTTATTCTTTCCATTACATTTTCGAAAAGAGAAAATATATTCCATAGTAAATAAAATGTAGGACCAAACTTGTGAAAAAAAGTGGTCCTAATCTATAGAATATATCTTCCATTTCGAACTTATCGCAGTACAATACCAAATTTATAGATATAATAAAAGTTGTCAGGATTAGTGCGCGACTCCAGACGGCTATATCCAAAAGGAATCCCAATATTTCCTTTTGGTTGATTTTGATCCAGCAGGCGATAGCCTGCAGTATTTTACCAATTTTTGGCATTCTTTGGTACCTCCACGGGTTTTTAGAATAAAATTTTTTAGTTCTATGGGGTTAGAACTAAAAAAATAGATTCTTATTATTATATATAATTCAAAAGATCATTAACGATACGATGATACTGTATAAGGAAAATCTCGAATTTGGATCCAAAATTAACGTGACCTTATCCATGTGCTTATGCTCTTAAGCATTCTTTTTCTGATCTTCTGTTTTCCTGGGTCTTTCACTGACTTATTCTTTCCATTACATTTTCGAAAAGAGAAAATATATTCCATAGTAAATAAAATGTAGGACCAAACTTGTGAAAAAAAGTGGTCCTAATCTATAGAATATGTCTTCCATTTCGAACTTATCGCAGTACAATACCAAATTTATAGATATAATAAAAGTTGTCAGGATTAGTGCGCGACTCCAGACGGCTATATCCAAAAGGAATCCCAATATTTCCTTTTGGTTGATTTTGATCCAGCAGGCGATAGCCTGCAGTATTTTACCAATTTTTGGCATTCTTTGGTACCTCCACGGGTTTTTAGAATAAAATTTTTTAGTTCTATGGGGTTAGAACTAAAAAAATAGATTCTTATTATTATATATAATTCAAAAGATCATTAACGATACGATGATACTGTATAAGGAAAATCTCGAATTTGGATCCAAAATTAACGTGACCTTATCCATGTGCTTATGCTCTTAAGCATTCTTTTTCTGATCTTCTGTTTTCCTGGGTCTTTCACTGACTTATTCTTTCCATTACATTTTCGAAAAGAGAAAATATATTCCATAGTAAATAAAATGTAGGACCAAACTTGTGAAAAAAAGTGGTCCTAATCTATAGAATATATCTTCCATTTCGAACTTATCGCAGTACAATACCAAATTTATAGATATAACAAAAGTTGTTCCGATTAGTGCGCGACTCCAGACGGCTATATCCCAAAGGAATCCCAATATTTCCTTTTGGTTGATTTTGATCCAGCAGGCGATAGCCTGCAGTATTTTGCCAATTTTTGGCATTCTTTGGTACCTCCACGGGTTTTTAGGATAAAATTTTTTAGTTCTAGCCCCATAGAACTAAAAAAATAGATTCTTATTATTATATATAATTCAAAAGATCATTAACGATACGATGATACTGTATAAGGAAAATCTCGAATTTGGATCCAAAATTAACGTGACCTTATCCATGTGCTTATGCTCTTAAGCATTCTTTTTCTGATCTTCTGTTTTCCTGGGTCTTTCACTGACTTATTCTTTCCATTACATTTTCGAAAAGAGAAAATATATTCCATAGTAAATAAAATGTAGGACCAAACTTGTGAAAAAAAGTGGTCCTAATCTATAGAATATGTCTTCCATTTCGAACTTATCGCAGTACAATACCAAATTTATAGATATAATAAAAGTTGTCAGGATTAGTGCGCGACTCCAGACGGCTATATCCAAAAGGAATCCCAATATTTCCTTTTGGTTGATTTTGATCCAGCAGGCGATAGCCTGCAGTATTTTACCAATTTTTGGCATTCTTTGGTACCTCCACGGGTTTTTAGAATAAAATTTTTTAGTTCTATGGGGTTAGAACTAAAAAAATAGATTCTTATTATTATATATAATTCAAAAGATCATTAACGATACGATGATACTGTATAAGGAAAATCTCGAATTTGGATCCAAAATTAACGTGACCTTATCCATGTGCTTATGCTCTTAAGCATTCTTTTTCTGATCTTCTGTTTTCCTGGGTCTTTCACTGACTTATTCTTTCCATTACATTTTCGAAAAGAGAAAATATATTCCATAGTAAATAAAATGTAGGACCAAACTTGTGAAAAAAAGTGGTCCTAATCTATAGAATATATCTTCCATTTCGAACTTATCGCAGTACAATACCAAATTTATAGATATAACAAAAGTTGTTCCGATTAGTGCGCGACTCCAGACGGCTATATCCCAAAGGAATCCCAATATTTCCTTTTGGTTGATTTTGATCCAGCAGGCGATAGCCTGCAGTATTTTGCCAATTTTTGGCATTCTTTGGTACCTCCACGGGTTTTTAGGATAAAATTTTTTAGTTCTAGCCCCATAGAACTAAAAAAATAGATTCTTATTATTATATATAATTCAAAAGATCATTAACGATACGATGATACTGTATAAGGAAAATCTCGAATTTGGATCCAAAATTAACGTGACCTTATCCATGTGCTTATGCTCTTAAGCATTCTTTTTCTGATCTTCTGTTTTCCTGGGTCTTTCACTGACTTATTCTTTCCATTACATTTTCGAAAAGAGAAAATATATTCCATAGTAAATAAAATGTAGGACCAAACTTGTGAAAAAAAGTGGTCCTAATCTATAGAATATGTCTTCCATTTCGAACTTATCGCAGTACAATACCAAATTTATAGATATAATAAAAGTTGTCAGGATTAGTGCGCGACTCCAGACGGCTATATCCAAAAGGAATCCCAATATTTCCTTTTGGTTGATTTTGATCCAGCAGGCGATAGCCTGCAGTATTTTACCAATTTTTGGCATTCTTTGGTACCTCCACGGGTTTTTAGAATAAAATTTTTTAGTTCTATGGGGTTAGAACTAAAAAAATAGATTCTTATTATTATATATAATTCAAAAGATCATTAACGATACGATGATACTGTATAAGGAAAATCTCGAATTTGGATCCAAAATTAACGTGACCTTATCCATGTGCTTATGCTCTTAAGCATTCTTTTTCTGATCTTCTGTTTTCCTGGGTCTTTCACTGACTTATTCTTTCCATTACATTTTCGAAAAGAGAAAATATATTCCATAGTAAATAAAATGTAGGACCAAACTTGTGAAAAAAAGTGGTCCTAATCTATAGAATATATCTTCCATTTCGAACTTATCGCAGTACAATACCAAATTTATAGATATAACAAAAGTTGTTCCGATTAGTGCGCGACTCCAGACGGCTATATCCCAAAGGAATCCCAATATTTCCTTTTGGTTGATTTTGATCCAGCAGGCGATAGCCTGCAGTATTTTGCCAATTTTTGGCATTCTTTGGTACCTCCACGGGTTTTTAGGATAAAATTTTTTAGTTCTAGCCCCATAGAACTAAAAAAATAGATTCTTATTATTATATATAATTCAAAAGATCATTAACGATACGATGATACTGTATAAGGAAAATCTCGAATTTGGATCCAAAATTAACGTGACCTTATCCATGTGCTTATGCTCTTAAGCATTCTTTTTCTGATCTTCTGTTTTCCTGGGTCTTTCACTGACTTATTCTTTCCATTACATTTTCGAAAAGAGAAAATATATTCCATAGTAAATAAAATGTAGGACCAAACTTGTGAAAAAAAGTGGTCCTAATCTATAGAATATATCTTCCATTTCGAACTTATCGCAGTACAATACCAAATTTATAGATATAACAAAAGTTGTTCCGATTAGTGCGCGACTCCAGACGGCTATATCCCAAAGGAATCCCAATATTTCCTTTTGGTTGATTTTGATCCAGCAGGCGATAGCCTGCAGTATTTTGCCAATTTTTGGCATTCTTTGGTACCTCCACGGGTTTTTAGGATAAAATTTTTTAGTTCTAGCCCCATAGAACTAAAAAAATAGATTCTTATTATTATATATAATTCAAAAGATCATTAACGATACGATGATACTGTATAAGGAAAATCTCGAATTTGGATCCAAAATTAACGTGACCTTATCCATGTGCTTATGCTCTTAAGCATTCTTTTTCTGATCTTCTGTTTTCCTGGGTCTTTCACTGACTTATTCTTTCCATTACATTTTCGAAAAGAGAAAATATATTCCATAGTAAATAAAATGTAGGACCAAACTTGTGAAAAAAAGTGGTCCTAATCTATAGAATATATCTTCCATTTCGAACTTATCGCAGTACAATACCAAATTTATAGATATAACAAAAGTTGTTCCGATTAGTGCGCGACTCCAGACGGCTATATCCCAAAGGAATCCCAATATTTCCTTTTGGTTGATTTTGATCCAGCAGGCGATAGCCTGCAGTATTTTGCCAATTTTTGGCATTCTTTGGTACCTCCACGGGTTTTTAGGATAAAATTTTTTAGTTCTAGCCCCATAGAACTAAAAAAATAGATTCTTATTATTATATATAATTCAAAAGATCATTAACGATACGATGATACTGTATAAGGAAAATCTCGAATTTGGATCCAAAATTAACGTGACCTTATCCATGTGCTTATGCTCTTAAGCATTCTTTTTCTGATCTTCTGTTTTCCTGGGTCTTTCACTGACTTATTCTTTCCATTACATTTTCGAAAAGAGAAAATATATTCCATAGTAAATAAAATGTAGGACCAAACTTGTGAAAAAAAGTGGTCCTAATCTATAGAATATATCTTCCATTTCGAACTTATCGCAGTACAATACCAAATTTATAGATATAACAAAAGTTGTTCCGATTAGTGCGCGACTCCAGACGGCTATATCCCAAAGGAATCCCAATATTTCCTTTTGGTTGATTTTGATCCAGCAGGCGATAGCCTGCAGTATTTTGCCAATTTTTGGCATTCTTTGGTACCTCCACGGGTTTTTAGGATAAAATTTTTTAGTTCTAGCCCCATAGAACTAAAAAAATAGATTCTTATTATTATATATAATTCAAAAGATCATTAACGATACGATGATACTGTATAAGGAAAATCTCGAATTTGGATCCAAAATTAACGTGACCTTATCCATGTGCTTATGCTCTTAAGCATTCTTTTTCTGATCTTCTGTTTTCCTGGGTCTTTCACTGACTTATTCTTTCCATTACATTTTCGAAAAGAGAAAATATATTCCATAGTAAATAAAATGTAGGACCAAACTTGTGAAAAAAAGTGGTCCTAATCTATAGAATATGTCTTCCATTTCGAACTTATCGCAGTACAATACCAAATTTATAGATATAATAAAAGTTGTCAGGATTAGTGCGCGACTCCAGACGGCTATATCCAAAAGGAATCCCAATATTTCCTTTTGGTTGATTTTGATCCAGCAGGCGATAGCCTGCAGTATTTTACCAATTTTTGGCATTCTTTGGTACCTCCACGGGTTTTTAGGATAAAATTTTTTAGTTCTAGCCCCATAGAACTAAAAAAATAGATTCTTATTATTATATATAATTCAAAAGATCATTAACGATACGATGATACTGTATAAGGAAAATCTCGAATTTGGATCCAAAATTAACGTGACCTTATCCATGTGCTTATGCTCTTAAGCATTCTTTTTCTGATCTTCTGTTTTCCTGGGTCTTTCACTGACTTATTCTTTCCATTACATTTTCGAAAAGAGAAAATATATTCCATAGTAAATAAAATGTAGGACCAAACTTGTGAAAAAAAGTGGTCCTAATCTATAGAATATATCTTCCATTTCGAACTTATCGCAGTACAATACCAAATTTATAGATATAACAAAAGTTGTTCCGATTAGTGCGCGACTCCAGACGGCTATATCCCAAAGGAATCCCAATATTTCCTTTTGGTTGATTTTGATCCAGCAGGCGATAGCCTGCAGTATTTTGCCAATTTTTGGCATTCTTTGGTACCTCCACGGGTTTTTAGGATAAAATTTTTTAGTTCTAGCCCCATAGAACTAAAAAAATAGATTCTTATTATTATATATAATTCAAAAGATCATTAACGATACGATGATACTGTATAAGGAAAATCTCGAATTTGGATCCAAAATTAACGTGACCTTATCCATGTGCTTATGCTCTTAAGCATTCTTTTTCTGATCTTCTGTTTTCCTGGGTCTTTCACTGACTTATTCTTTCCATTACATTTTCGAAAAGAGAAAATATATTCCATAGTAAATAAAATGTAGGACCAAACTTGTGAAAAAAAGTGGTCCTAATCTATAGAATATGTCTTCCATTTCGAACTTATCGCAGTACAATACCAAATTTATAGATATAATAAAAGTTGTCAGGATTAGTGCGCGACTCCAGACGGCTATATCCAAAAGGAATCCCAATATTTCCTTTTGGTTGATTTTGATCCAGCAGGCGATAGCCTGCAGTATTTTACCAATTTTTGGCATTCTTTGGTACCTCCACGGGTTTTTAGAATAAAATTTTTTAGTTCTATGGGGTTAGAACTAAAAAAATAGATTCTTATTATTATATATAATTCAAAAGATCATTAACGATACGATGATACTGTATAAGGAAAATCTCGAATTTGGATCCAAAATTAACGTGACCTTATCCATGTGCTTATGCTCTTAAGCATTCTTTTTCTGATCTTCTGTTTTCCTGGGTCTTTCACTGACTTATTCTTTCCATTACATTTTCGAAAAGAGAAAATATATTCCATAGTAAATAAAATGTAGGACCAAACTTGTGAAAAAAAGTGGTCCTAATCTATAGAATATATCTTCCATTTCGAACTTATCGCAGTACAATACCAAATTTATAGATATAACAAAAGTTGTTCCGATTAGTGCGCGACTCCAGACGGCTATATCCCAAAGGAATCCCAATATTTCCTTTTGGTTGATTTTGATCCAGCAGGCGATAGCCTGCAGTATTTTGCCAATTTTTGGCATTCTTTGGTACCTCCACGGGTTTTTAGGATAAAATTTTTTAGTTCTAGCCCCATAGAACTAAAAAAATAGATTCTTATTATTATATATAATTCAAAAGATCATTAACGATACGATGATACTGTATAAGGAAAATCTCGAATTTGGATCCAAAATTAACGTGACCTTATCCATGTGCTTATGCTCTTAAGCATTCTTTTTCTGATCTTCTGTTTTCCTGGGTCTTTCACTGACTTATTCTTTCCATTACATTTTCGAAAAGAGAAAATATATTCCATAGTAAATAAAATGTAGGACCAAACTTGTGAAAAAAAGTGGTCCTAATCTATAGAATATGTCTTCCATTTCGAACTTATCGCAGTACAATACCAAATTTATAGATATAATAAAAGTTGTCAGGATTAGTGCGCGACTCCAGACGGCTATATCCAAAAGGAATCCCAATATTTCCTTTTGGTTGATTTTGATCCAGCAGGCGATAGCCTGCAGTATTTTACCAATTTTTGGCATTCTTTGGTACCTCCACGGGTTTTTAGAATAAAATTTTTTAGTTCTATGGGGTTAGAACTAAAAAAATAGATTCTTATTATTATATATAATTCAAAAGATCATTAACGATACGATGATACTGTATAAGGAAAATCTCGAATTTGGATCCAAAATTAACGTGACCTTATCCATGTGCTTATGCTCTTAAGCATTCTTTTTCTGATCTTCTGTTTTCCTGGGTCTTTCACTGACTTATTCTTTCCATTACATTTTCGAAAAGAGAAAATATATTCCATAGTAAATAAAATGTAGGACCAAACTTGTGAAAAAAAGTGGTCCTAATCTATAGAATATATCTTCCATTTCGAACTTATCGCAGTACAATACCAAATTTATAGATATAACAAAAGTTGTTCCGATTAGTGCGCGACTCCAGACGGCTATATCCCAAAGGAATCCCAATATTTCCTTTTGGTTGATTTTGATCCAGCAGGCGATAGCCTGCAGTATTTTGCCAATTTTTGGCATTCTTTGGTACCTCCACGGGTTTTTAGGATAAAATTTTTTAGTTCTAGCCCCATAGAACTAAAAAAATAGATTCTTATTATTATATATAATTCAAAAGATCATTAACGATACGATGATACTGTATAAGGAAAATCTCGAATTTGGATCCAAAATTAACGTGACCTTATCCATGTGCTTATGCTCTTAAGCATTCTTTTTCTGATCTTCTGTTTTCCTGGGTCTTTCACTGACTTATTCTTTCCATTACATTTTCGAAAAGAGAAAATATATTCCATAGTAAATAAAATGTAGGACCAAACTTGTGAAAAAAAGTGGTCCTAATCTATAGAATATGTCTTCCATTTCGAACTTATCGCAGTACAATACCAAATTTATAGATATAATAAAAGTTGTCAGGATTAGTGCGCGACTCCAGACGGCTATATCCAAAAGGAATCCCAATATTTCCTTTTGGTTGATTTTGATCCAGCAGGCGATAGCCTGCAGTATTTTACCAATTTTTGGCATTCTTTGGTACCTCCACGGGTTTTTAGAATAAAATTTTTTAGTTCTATGGGGTTAGAACTAAAAAAATAGATTCTTATTATTATATATAATTCAAAAGATCATTAACGATACGATGATACTGTATAAGGAAAATCTCGAATTTGGATCCAAAATTAACGTGACCTTATCCATGTGCTTATGCTCTTAAGCATTCTTTTTCTGATCTTCTGTTTTCCTGGGTCTTTCACTGACTTATTCTTTCCATTACATTTTCGAAAAGAGAAAATATATTCCATAGTAAATAAAATGTAGGACCAAACTTGTGAAAAAAAGTGGTCCTAATCTATAGAATATATCTTCCATTTCGAACTTATCGCAGTACAATACCAAATTTATAGATATAATAAAAGTTGTTCCGATTAGTGCGCGACTCCAGACGGCTATATCCCAAAGGAATCCCAATATTTCCTTTTGGTTGATTTTGATCCAGCTGGCTATCGCCTGCAGTATTTTGCCAATTTTTTGCATTTTTTGGTACCTCCACGGGTTTTTAGGATAAAATTTTTTAGTTCTATGGGGCTAGAACTAAAAAACTAGATTCTTATTATTATATATAATTCAAAAGATCGTTAACGGTACGATGATACTGTATAAGGAAAATTTTTTCTTTTGAGGCAATTATAGATTCTGGGAGGCAATCCTAATTCGTCAATCAAAATCAAATGAAAGTCTTTTTTTTTTTTTGCATTTCTCTACGTTTTCATGAAAGGTAAAAAGTGGTAAATTAATCTTGTGTTGATTTTCGTCTAAATGGACGTTTTCTTCTTCTGTATTTAAAAAGGGACTAAATAAATCAACCAACTTCCGTGAAGCTTCATGAAGTGCTTCTTTAGGAGTTAAACTTCCATTTGTCCATATTTCAAAAAAAAGTATCTCTTCTCTTGCAACCCTATCCAAATAAGAATAAATATTATAATTGGCATTTCGAACAGGCATGAATACAGCATCTGTAGGATAACTTCCATCTTGTAAGGTATTTTTTGGACTTTTTATTTGATAACCGCGGTTTTTCTGAATTTCTAATTTTATATATAAATCAATTCTTTTCGTCAAGCTAGCTATATGTTGTGTATTATCAACGATTTCCACATAAGGAGCTACCATGATATCACGAGCAGTTACATCTCTAGGACCTTGTACCCAAATCAACCCGCTACAAGGTCCATATAGATTGCTTTTCAATATAATTTCTTTCAAATTCATTAAAATTTCATTGACGGATTCTTTAATACCCGCTATGGAAGAATATTCGTGTGTTACTCTTACTCTCCCGAATTTTGCGCGTGTGATACATGTTCCTTCTATTTCTCCAAGCAAAGCTCTTCGCATAGCAATGCCTAAGGTTTCGGCTTCACCTTTCCTAAGTGGAAACAAGCTAAAGCGCCCATAATAAAGACGTTTACTGTCTACCCTTGATTCAACACACTTCCACTGCAATCTCCGAGGAAATCCTCTTCTGTTTTTTTGACTCATAGTAATATATAGTTGATTAGGTTATTGAATTTTTTCTCTTGTTTGATTGGATTTTTTATATTGAATCGTTTCTTTCTGTTGAAATTTGTGCAATGTTTATTTTTACACACGTCTTTTTTTAGGAGGTCTACAGCCATTATGTGGCATAGGGGTTACATCCCGTATGCAAGTTAATCGTATACCGTTTTTACGAATAGTTCGTAATGCTGCGTCTCTTCCTCGACCGGGCCCTTTTATCATGACTTTTGCTCGTTTCAGACCTTGATCCACTACTGGACGAATAGCATTTACCACTGCGGTTTGAGCAGCAAAAGGGGTCCCTCTTCTTTTAGCTCTAAATCTACAAGTACCGGCAGAGGACCAAGAAACCACTCGACCTCTTACATCTGTAACAGTCACAATGGTATTATGGAAACTTGCTTGAATATGAATAACTCCTTTTGTTAGTTTACGTGTATTCTTACGTGAACTAATACGTCGATTCGTACGGAAATCGATTCTACGTATAGTTTTTGGCATGTTTTATCATTTCATAAATATAAGTTAGAAATATATGGATATATCCATTTCCTATCAAACTGGATCCCTTTTTTTATTTGTAGATTGGGTCTTTTAGAGAGTTTCTTTTAGATTATCCCTGTCTTTGTTTATGTTTGGGGTTGGAACAAATTAGTCTAATTCGCCCCCGCCTACGGATTATTCGACATTTTTCACAAATTTTACGAACAGAAGCTCTTATTTTCATATTTGCCATTCCTTACCGCAATTTAGAATCTTCTTCTTGGAAGAAAAAAAGTTTAGTGAAATTTTGAATCTTGAATCGTATTCCCATCAAAGGAATGTTAGGGTTGACAAACCGCCTAATTCTCTGAAGGCTTCTTGGGAGGGAGTCGAAAAATTATACGTCCTCGTGCGTCATCATATTGACTTAATTCAATTTTGACTCTATCTCCTGGTAATATCCGTATAGAACCACGTCGGATTTTTCCTGAAATACAACCTAAAATAACTCTATTATCTTTATCTAAAAGAACCCGGAACATAGCATTGGGAAGCGATTCAGTAATTAAACCTTCAAAAATGCGTTTTTCCTCTTTCTTGCTCATTTTATTTTATATAAAATCCTCCTAAAAATCCTTCTAAGGGTATTAATTAATAAAAGGAGATAAATTAATCTCCTCTTGTTCTTTTTTTGAAAAAACAGATATTCCATATCCAAGTTAAATATAAAAGGTATTATTATTATTATTATTATTATTACCATATATAACACAAAATTTCTCCTCCTATTTTTTTTAGTCGAGCCTCTCGATCTGTCATTATACCTCGAGAAGTAGAAAGAATTACAATTCCCATTCCACCTAAAATTCTAGGAATTCGTTGATAATTAGAATAAATTCGTAGACCCGGTCGACTGATCCGTTTTAAATTTAAAATGTTTATGCTTTCCCTATTCCTTCTATATCGAAGGGTTGAAACCAAAAAAGATTGGTTGCTTTCTCGATGTTTCCTCACGTTTTCGATAAAACCTTCTTGTAAAAGGATTTTCACAACGGTTTCGGTAATATTAGTAGATGCTACTCGAACTACTCTTTTTCTATTCATGTCAGCATTTCGTATAGACGTTAGTATTTCAGCAATAGTGTCTCTATTCATGATGGATTAATATTATTGGTGCCTTACAATTTGGATATAATCAACATGTTTTCCTTTTTTTACGTTTTTTATTTGTTTGTGAATTCTTAAAGGTATATGCGTGAGACACAATCTACTAATTAATCTTAATCTATTTCTTTCCAATACCCTAACTACAACTATATCATGGTCTTATAGTGTATTACTATTCTATATTATATATAGAATTATAATACCTCGGGAGCCAATGAAACTATTTTTGTAAAATTTAACTGTCTCAATTCCAAGGCGATCGGACCAAAAACTCGACTTCCTTTT